GAATAAAGATTCGGAATCAATCCTATCTTGTTTGTTGGATTAGGTCTAACTTTCTTAACCAAACTGCAAGCATGTAATTTTACGAGATGAAATAGGGAAAGACAGAAAATAGAACTTAAAAGAAAAAGATAATTGAAGTAACTCGTCTTCGAATCAACTTTGGTTGGGATTAATAAATAAAAAGAAAGTAAATTTTTCCCTTTTTCAGGGGGGCCTTCGGGAGTCGTGGAATGGTTTTCTTCTCCTCTTATTTATTCCATAGGGAATACAATTTGAAAAAGAAATAATCTGAAATAGAAAGAACTTTTTTCAAATTCCATTCTTTATTTATATTTATCTTTTATTCCAAAATTACTAAAAAATCCAATTTTTTTTTGACGGGTTTAGATGATCTAGTTCTTAATATTATTACTTTACTTAACTAACAGATTCCACAATAAATCTCTTGATTCGGAATTAGGGACTCATGTCCCATTCCCATCTGATGAATCGATTTTCTTTTCCACTTCTGTATCTCCCTCTATCTTGTTTTTTAGTATTATCTAAAATAACCGATGAATTAGGAATTTTCCATAACTTAGGACTTAGGTAAGTGCTTTACCAACATATGTAGTGTCGTAAAAAAAAAATGGAATTTAACCGCTTCATGCTTACTATAACTAGTTATTTAGGTTTTCTACTGGCTGCTTTAACTATAACCCCAGCTCTATTTATTGGCTTGAACAAGATACGTCTTATTTGAAATGAATTGAATGAATAAGTCAGAAAATAAGAATCTTTCTTTTGGATTCCTGATATTATAGGACCTTTTTCCACGCTAATTACCAATTCTTTTTTTTGTCATTGAGATTCGTGGATAATTTATACTATTATTTAGAGATAGATCATACCTCTTTTTTTATCCCCTCGAACAAATCGAAATGATTGAAGTTTTTCTATTTGGAATCGTCTTAGGCCTAATTCCTATTACTTTAGCGGGATTATTTGTGACTGCGTATTTACAATACAGGCGTGGGGATCAGTTGGATCTTTGATTGAGTACTATTTATTTTTTGATTGACCTCCTCTAGACTAGAGAGGAGGTCGAATTGGAGTTGTAATTTGACTTTGTTTTTTTTTTTTTAAGTTATTTTCCTCTGTTTCGACATAAGATAGATGGAATCACGCTCTGTAGGATTTGAACCTACGACATCGGGTTTTGGAGACCCGCGTTCTACCAAACTGAACTAAGAGCGCTTTCAAAAAAAAAAAGAAAATCCTTTTCTACTCCTAACGTCTCTCACGTACGTATAGTATCCACAAATTCAAGTTATATACACTTTAATTGATCTCCGCGCTACTGTCCATAAAGAAGAGAGAAGTAATAGGTAGGGATGACAGGATTTGAACCTGTGACATTTTGTACCCAAAACAAACGCGCTACCAAGCTGCGCTACATCCCTCTTCCAAATTGTTGTACAATGCCATTGTACACAATTCCTTTCTTGTTTCCCACATCGTAATTTTATTCTATTTCTCTATCTATATAGAACTTTCTTGTCATTTCTTGTTTTTGGTCTCATATAATCAAGGAAGGGGGAGGGTATATATCGAAAATCCAGTAGAATTTAACCTATAAAAGAAAGATTACTATTCCTTAGTAATGTATAGGAAGAAGGGGTCATCTTTTTCTTTTTTAGGGATAGGAAAATCTCGTCTATATGGTTCATTCTATATATATAGAATATTGATTTTGTTTTTTTTTTAGTTAGGAATTTCGCCTAAATAAAGAAATACAAGCGATCTTGGGCAAGAGTATCTGATCATATATGTATTTTAATAAGGAAGGAGGATTTTCAATGCGGGATATAAAAACATATCTCTCTGTAGCACCCGTGCTAAGTACTCTATGGTTTGGTGCTTTAGCAGGTTTATTGATAGAAATTAATCGTTTATTCCCAGATGCTTTGTCATTCCCTTTTTTTTAATTCTATTTATTCCTATACGAGAGATAGAATTCTTCGTGACATGACGAAAATTTTCTTTCAATCCCTTTTTAGTATACGAAGCAAAAAGAAAGAAAAGATGGATTTGGTTGAACCTCAGAGTCATCAAAAATTAGGTAAATCTCATTTTGGAAGATAAATTTAATTAAAAGTGGTATCCAAGCTAAGTCAGGCCTCACAAATTCAAGCATAGAACGAGCCGGGCTTGTTACTTAAATGAAAGGATTTCAAAGCAAAGTCCTTGCTAATTCGACAAGGATTGTATTCTTTAATTATTTCTCCATTTTTTATTCATTCTATTGGATTTTATTCTTCTTTTTCGGATCCAATATAGAAGAATAAAAGAACAGGTATAAGAATTAAGTTAAGTCGATCCAAAAAGGAAAGGAGGTTCATGGCCAAGGGCAAAGATGTTAGAATCAGAGTGATTTTGGAATGTATCAGTTGTGTTCGAAAGGGTACCAATAAGGAATCGACGGGGATTTCTAGATATAGTACTCAAAAGAATCGCCACAATACACCCGGACAATTAGAATTAAGAAAATTTTGTCGTTATTGCCGCAAGCATACGACTCATAATGAAATAAAGAAATAGGAGCATTCTGGTTTTTATTTTTCTAAAGAATAGAAAGAGTAAGAATTTATTATTTAATATATAGAACATAGATAGAATACAAAATACAAATTCACTTTAGGTACATATTATTTCATATGTATAGAGGTTTTTATATATCATAGTATATGATTCAAATAATATATGGACCAAAGAAAGACTGCTTCTTCTGGATCCAAAATTAATAAAATAAAGAAATCCATTTTTTTATTTCAAATTTTAAAATAAGGAATAAATCATGTATATATCTAAACAACCCTTTCGTAAATCTAAGCAACCTTTTCGTAAATCCAAACAAACTTTTCATAAATCCAAGCAACCTTTTCGTAAATCCAAACAAACTTTTCGTAGGCGTTCCCGAATTGGTCTGGGGGATCGAATTGGTTATAGAAACATGAGCTTAATTAATCGATTTATTAGTGAACAAGGAAAAATATTATCCAGACGAATAAATCGATTAACCTTGAAACAACAACGATTAATTACTCTTGCTATAAAACAGGCTCGTATTTTATCTTTCTTACCATTTCGTAACTATGAAAATGAGAAGCAATTTCAAGCCCAGTCAATTTCAATAATTACAGGCTCTAGACACAGAAAAAATAGACATATTCCTCAATTAACACAAAAGTTCAATTCCAATCGAAATTTAAGAAACTTCAACCAGAATTTAAGAAACAACAATCGGAGCTTAAGTTCCGATTGTTGATCTTTTATTCGAAAGGGTCAGACTCATATATAAATAAAGTAATCCAGTTTAGATTCTTTTGTTTGTTATAAGAAAAGAAAGAAAAATGGGAAAAAAGAAATAGTTTTTTTTATTGCAACATGCTCGTTGATTCCTACTACTTAATCTTAATTTATTGTATCTTCCCGGAGTTCCCTCTCCGGGAATTCCGTTTTAATTATTCCTGTATATTACTTTTTGTCCCTTTAATTGATGGTCTTTATTTTATTGGAAATCGTGTAAAGATTATTTGGATTTAATACAGCTACTTGTGCAAGCATTTTACGATTAAGAATCAATTCCTTTTTGTACAGATTGTGTATTAATTTACTATAACTATCGAATACTTTATATATCCGTGTTGCTGCGTTTATCCGAGTGATCCACAAACGACGAAAATCCCTCTTTTGCCTGCCTCTATCTCGATGAGAAGAAACAAAAGCTCTTCTTACTTGTTGAGTAATCATTCGATTAAGTCTTAAATGAGCCCCTCTAAAGTTTGAGGCAAATGAACGCATTTTTGTTCGTCGTCTCCGAGCTATATATCCTCGCGGAACTCTGGTCATTGAATCAAATTAACCTTAATGAATAACTAATGATTTCTCTTCTTTTACCCGTTCTTTTTCCCATTAATAACAAAACGGATTATTCCGATATATAAAATATTAATTCCAATGGCTTTTGCTACTATAACCTTCCCAACCACGATTTTTTATTCTATCCCCTTCAGTTATTTCACATAGAAATAACAAATTCTAACGATACTAAAAAAACAGTGGGTTCCATCGTTTCTATGGTTCTCTTTTAAACGGTGAGGCCCTCTCTATACACCGGAGCCTTTTCTTTTATCAAAAGGTATTGTGAACTTGTATAGTTCACAGTCTTTGGCTCTACCTATCCATTATAGAGTAAATCGTTCTTTTCACAATAAATAAGAGTTATTCATACAGTGACGGTATTTAATTATGAAAGTTGGCTAAGTAGCTGACCCTTTAGTCCGTTCTTTTAAGATAAAAGAGCATAAGCCTTTTCTTTTTATTACTATTTCCTCCGCTTAGTCGATAACCATTTGCTACCAATGGAGGAATTGCTTCTTCCAATCTAGATGATTGGATTTGCACCAAAGGAAACCATAAATTCCATATACCGTAGAAATCTAGGAGAGAGAAGCTCTATCCTATTCATTGGTACCGATCATGGCTATTTCCAAAATTGTGTTATTTGTTTGAACTCATGATCTGAACGAGTCGCACATACACCCTAGCACATGTTCCTCGACGCTGAGGACATCCCTTAAGCGCGGGCGTTTTTCTAGCATTTCGTATTGGCTGTCTTGCATTTCTAATAAGTTGTTTAACCGTTGGCATCTTGTATGTATATAGAAAAAAATAGATTGGTTTAGATCGATCTTAACCTGATGATTCATCATCATGAAGTATTTCTATTTTCTATAAAATCGCATAAAACCCGAATTTAGGTTTGAAATAAATTTACAAGAAATTCAGCCACTACCAATCCTTAAACATTTCCGGAAACCATACTGGATCAGTATCCCAGTGCTCGTCAATCATTTCATCCCCTACAATATCGACAAGTCCATAAGCTTTGGCTTCGTCTGCTGACATAAAAACATCCCTTTCCATGTCTTCGGATACAACCCAAAAAGGTTTGCCTGTTCTTAGTGCATAAACCCTTGTGATCATTTCGCGAACTTTGTGTAATTCTTCTACTTCTAGTAAAAATTCTGGTGTCCTTGCCCGATAATAAGCACTAGCCGGTTGGTGAAGCATAATTCTAGCGTGAGGGAATGCTATACGTTTAGTGGGTTCTCCTCCAAGCAGAATGAAGGAGGCCATGGACGCGGCTATTCCGAGGCAGATTGTATATATATCTGGTGTCACCGTTTGCATTGTATCAAAAATTGCCATTCCTGAGATTAACCACCCGCCGGGGGAGTTTATAAACAAAAAAATATCACTAATTCCATCTTCTATACTGAGATATACCATGAGACCTGTAATATGATTCGTGATCTCGCAACGAATCTCTTGACCTAAAAAAAGTGTCCTTTCTCGATACATAACATTGTATAAGTCAACCCAAGTCGCTTCTTCATCTCCGGGAATCCGGTAAGGTACTTTTGGAACACCAATGGGCATATTAGATTAATATTATTAGATTTAAGTAAGAAAACTACACTTTAATATGGAAACTTAAGAATGGAAGAGAAAGAAAGAATCCGCAGTTTATTATCTTCATTTTTTTCTTATTCTATAAGAATACTATAGATTCTATTAATACATGGATTGAAATGATACATAGATTGAAAAATTATACATATAAGGAAGGTAAGACAGATTGAATAAAGAAAAAGAATCTGTGATTCGAATGATAAACAAAGAGGGATTAGGGATCTATTCTTAGTTTTTCGAAATAGCCCAAGCTACCCATTGCATATTGGCACTTATCGAGTATAGAATAGATCTGCTTCTCTTTCTTCTTACAAGCAGAATTGGCTTCTTATTTTTAATGGAATGAAATAAATATTTACGCTTTCTGACACAGAATCCCCTAGAAGGGTTAGGTACATAGGATATGGATAGTCTTTTCCAATGCGATAAAATAAAACGACATCGTGTCTATTTTTCTTTGCTAAAGGGGTATTTCCATGGGTTTGCCTTGGTATCGTGTTCATACTGTCGTATTGAATGATCCGGGTCGATTGCTTTCGGTCCATATAATGCATACAGCTCTAGTTTCTGGTTGGGCTGGCTCGATGGCTTTATACGAATTAGCGGTTTTTGATCCCTCTGATCCTGTTCTGGATCCAATGTGGAGACAAGGTATGTTCGTTATCCCCTTCATGACTCGTTTAGGAATAACCAATTCGTGGGGTGGTTGGAGTATTTCAGGAGGAACTATAACGAATCCGGGTATTTGGAGTTATGAAGGTGTGGCAGGTGCACATATTGTGTTTTCTGGTTTGTGCTTCTTGTCAGCTATCTGGCATTGGGTATATTGGGACCTAGAAATATTCTGTGATGAGCGGACAGGAAAACCTTCTTTGGATTTGCCCAAGATCTTTGGAATTCATTTATTTCTTGCAGGGGTGGCTTGTTTTGGCTTTGGTGCATTTCATGTAACCGGTTTGTATGGTCCTGGGATATGGGTGTCCGATCCTTATGGACTAACAGGAAAAGTACAAGCTGTAAATCCGGCATGGGGTGCAGAAGGTTTTGATCCTTTCGTTCCGGGAGGAATAGCTTCGCATCATATTGCTGCGGGTACACTGGGCATATTAGCGGGCCTATTCCATCTTAGTGTCCGTCCGCCTCAACGTTTATACAAAGGATTACGTATGGGCAATATTGAAACTGTACTTTCTAGTAGTATCGCTGCTGTTTTTTTTGCAGCTTTCGTAGTTGCCGGAACTATGTGGTATGGATCGGCAACTACCCCAATCGAATTATTTGGACCTACTCGTTATCAGTGGGATCAAGGATACTTTCAGCAAGAAATATATCGAAGAGTTAGTGATGGGTTAGCCGAAAATCTTAGTTTATCAGAAGCTTGGTCTAAAATTCCCGAAAAATTAGCTTTTTATGATTATATTGGTAATAATCCGGCAAAGGGGGGATTATTCAGAGCAGGCTCAATGGACAATGGGGATGGAATAGCTGTTGGATGGTTAGGACATCCCGTCTTTAGAGATAAAGAAGGGCGCGAGCTTTTTGTCCGTCGTATGCCTACTTTTTTTGAAACATTTCCAGTAGTTTTGGTAGATGAAGAGGGAATTGTGAGAGCGGACGTTCCTTTTAGACGAGCAGAATCCAAATATAGCGTTGAACAAGTAGGCGTAACGGTGGAGTTCTATGGTGGCGAACTTAATGGAGTAAGTTATTCTGATCCTGCTACTGTAAAAAAATATGCGAGGCGTGCCCAATTAGGAGAAATTTTTGAATTAGATCGAGCTACTTTGAAATCAGATGGTGTTTTTCGGAGCAGTCCAAGGGGTTGGTTCACTTTTGGTCATGCTACCTTTGCTTTGCTCTTCTTTTTCGGACACATTTGGCATGGCGCTCGAACCTTATTCCGAGATGTTTTTGCTGGTATTGATCCAGACTTGGATGCTCAAGTGGAATTTGGAACATTCCAAAAAGTTGGGGATCCAACTACAAGGAGACAGACAATCTGATACCACATTGCTATGGTATGGTATCTTTCGCCTCTCTTTTTTAATTTGATATGGGAAAGATCTCCTGTCCTTTCTTTGACTCTTTTTTTTATGGGAAATGATCCCAAATGACAAGTGAATAGGTGTGGAAGTTATAATTGTAAATAAACCACGATCGAATCTATGGAAGCATTGGTTTATACGTTCCTTTTAGTTTCGACTTTAGGGATAATTTTTTTCGCTATCTTCTTCCGAGAACCACCTAAGGTTCCGACTAAAAAATGAAATAATTTAATTGAAGTAAGAAGTCTCCCAGCTGGGAGACTTCTTACTTCAATTAGTCCCCATGTTCTTCGAATGGATCTCTTAATTGTTGAGAGGGTTGCCCAAACGCGGTATATAAGGCATACCCAGTAAAGCTTACAAGTAAACCAGATATGGAGATGGCGACTAAAGTTGCTGTTTCCATTTTTATAGAATTTCAAGATTACAATGGATCTATGATAAAGATCGTGTATTTACAACTACAACGGAATAGTATACAAAGTCAACACCAATGATTAAATAGAATTTATTGATTAAATATAATTTATGGCTACACAAACCGTTGAAGATAGTTCTAGACCTAGACCAAAACGAACTGGCGCAGGTAGTTTATTGAAACCCTTGAATTCGGAATATGGGAAAGTCGCTCCGGGTTGGGGGACTACCCCTTTTATGGGGGTTGCAATGGCTTTATTCGCGATATTCCTATCTATTATTTTAGAAATTTATAATTCTTCTGTTTTACTGGATGGAATTTTAGTCACTTAGGTTTCTACTAACTAAAACTATGAAGTCATAGTTTTTCCATCCAAAAAGGGTCTTTCTGCTTTAAGCTCCATATTTCTAGACATTCTGGTAGTTCGACCGTGGATTTTTTTGTTTTGGTATCTCTGGAATATGAGTGTGTGACTTGTTAAAATTGATCCTATTGATAATACATAGAAAGGGCCTGTTATCCCTATCAAAATGATTCTAATTCGTCGGATATTATTTATTCTAGTATCTGGAACACGAAATACATAGAGTGGATCAAGAAAAAAAATGGAACTATGATTCATACTCACTATTTAGACCTCGCAACCAGACTGAAAAAAAAAAAATCAAGTAGTTCTTAACACCAATTGAATAAATGATCATCAAGCGGTTCTTATTCGAAGAATCCTTGCCTTTTGTTTAGCTTGAGACTCAATCATCGTGGCTCTAGTATGAATCTAAGGTTTTAATTGAACTGATTCATAGGATCGCAACAAGATAATTTCTATTAGAAAACTACTATAAATATTTATTATTTTACTAGTAAAATAAATAAAAAATAGGGAAGAGAAAAGTCAAGAGGCCTCTAATTATCAACATAAGGGAAAGAAAGACAGATGAGCCAACTTGAGATTTTTTGGCATTATCATCACAAAGAAGAAATTCTGGATTTTTCTTATTTAATATCTTCAAGGCAAATTGATACAATCCTGTGGCTGATGACGTTTTGAACTTTTTTTCTAATATCCATTGAAAATTTGTGTGTTTCTGCTTGAGCCGTATGAGATGAAATTTTCATATACGGTTCTCAGGGGGGGGGATTCGGGCTAGTTACCTATCTCAATAAAGTATATGATTGGTTTGAGGAACGTCTTGAGATTCAGGCAATTGCGGATGATATAACAAGTAAATATGTTCCTCCTCATGTCAACATATTTTATTGTTTAGGGGGAATTACACTTACTTGTTTTTTAGTACAAGTTGCTACCGGTTTTGCTATGACTTTTTACTACCGACCAACCGTTACAGAGGCTTTTTCCTCCGTTCAATATATAATGACGGAGGCCAACTTTGGTTGGTTAATCCGATCAGTTCATCGATGGTCAGCAAGTATGATGGTTCTAATGATGATCCTGCACGTATTTCGTGTGTATCTCACGGGTGGATTTAAAAAACCCCGTGAATTAACTTGGGTCACAGGTGTGGTTTTGGCTGTATTGACTGCATCATTTGGTGTAACTGGTTATTCTTTACCTTGGGATCAAATCGGTTATTGGGCAGTCAAAATTGTGACAGGTGTACCTGAAGCGATTCCGGTAATAGGATCCCCTTTAGTGGAGTTATTACGTGGAAGTGCTAGTGTGGGGCAATCCACTTTGACTCGTTTTTATAGTTTACATACCTTTGTATTGCCTCTGCTTACTGCTGTATTTATGTTAATGCACTTTCCAATGATACGTAAGCAAGGTATTTCTGGTCCTTTATAGGGAAGGCTTATCATAGAAAATTAGAATTCTCAGATATCATATCGGGTAGGTTGTGGTATTTCATTGCTACGAACATGCGTTATTATAAAATAAGACATGTTATTTGGATACTTCTCTTCAACTTTGAACTATACAAATATCTTAAATATTTTGATACAAATAGTTGAAGTTAATTTTACGAAAGAAAATAGGGCGGATTATGGGAGTGTGTGACTTGAATTATTGATTTGGCCATGCAGATAGAGAATTAGATCTGCCGCATTAGAATTCACGACCAAAGGTGTCTCCGCATCCAATCAATACGTAAGTCCCCTATCTAGGAAGGATAGGCTGGTTCATTCGAGGAGAATATTTTCTATGATCATACCCCAACCATGTCATCCAGGAACAGGCTCCGTAAGATCCCGTAGAGTATAAATGGAATAAGTCATGTGATATGATACAATTCTATATTTATTACACTCACTTTTTATTATAGTATAGAAATGCATTCATTTTCTTTGCATTGATTTCGATCCGCAATATTATCGGAGTAAAAGAAGGGATCTAAGGAAGAAAGTAGGCTAAACTTTTTTATTTTTTATTAGTAACAAGTAAATACTTTATTTGCACGTAAAAAACTTGCGATATTGAGGGGATAAACACCAACTAATCAAGAGACAATCCACAAAGCAATTGATCATGATCAAATTTGTAAGCCCACTTGGATATTGAGCATTTATGGATAAGAACAGGCTTCTTTTCAATGAGTAGTTATAGATGGAACTTCGGAAAAGATAATCTGATAAAGCTTTTCTTACCTTGATTCATTGAGTCATTATATAACCTATTCTATTGTGGATCCTACACGGTCTTATTTCTTTCATTCTTGCTCGAGCCGGATGATGAAAAATTCTCATGTCCGGTTCCTTTGGGGGATGGATCCTAAAGAATTCACCTATCCCAATAACAAAGAAACCTGACTTAAATGATCCTGTATTAAGAGCAAAATTAGCTAAAGGGATGGGACATAATTATTATGGGGAACCCGCATGGCCGAACGATCTTTTATACATTTTTCCAGTAGTAATTCTAGGTACTATTGCATGTAATGTTGGTTTAGCGGTTCTCGAGCCGTCAATGATTGGTGAACCGGCGGATCCGTTTGCAACTCCTTTGGAAATATTACCCGAGTGGTACTTCTTTCCCGTATTTCAAATACTTCGTACAGTACCCAATAAGTTATTGGGCGTTCTCTTAATGGTTTCTGTTCCAACAGGCTTATTAACAGTACCCTTTCTCGAGAATGTCAATAAATTCCAAAATCCATTTCGTCGCCCGGTAGCTACGACCGTTTTTTTAATCGGTACTGTAGTAGCTCTTTGGTTAGGTATTGGAGCAACATTACCCATTGATAAATCCTTAACTTTAGGTCTTTTTTAGGGATTTTTTTTTTAGGTTGATTCATTCAACCGTGAAGTCCGCTGCATGGGTATCTAGGAAATAGCTACTTCCAAGTCAATCTTCCCTAGATACCTAAAATCTATTTTATTATGATCCATTTCGCAAAAATATAGATTGTTCCAAAGATGCAAAATTGTTTTCTTTTTATTCTAATTCGAAAAAGAGGAAAAAATTGTAATGGATTTAAAGCGAGAACTTGTTCTTAGGTAAATCAATTGGGAGATGCTTCCCTAGAGTGGCCCATATAAGTTTTCCATCTTCCATACGAAAGCTGTCAATTCTCATAAGATCCTCTTCAGTCTTACTCAAAAGGTCCAATAGTGTATGTATATTGGCCCTTTTGAGACAATTATATGTTCTAGAAGTCAATCCTAATTGATCAATAAAAATACAATTTAATGGAATTCCTTTTTTGTTTTTCTTTAGATTAGTGAATCCTTTTTGAAAGGTTAAAAGAGGTGGAGTAAACCTGGTTTTATTTTCTTCGAAACTAATGGCTTCTCCCTCTGCGTGTAGAAAAGGAAGAAATAAATCAATCAAATTACGAGAAGCTTCATAAAGCGCTTCTTTAGGGGTTAAACTGCCATTCGTCCATATTTCGAGAAAAAGTATCTCGTGTTTTTCATTTCCATTCCCACAAGAAAAAATACTATAATTCACATTTCGAACAGGCATGGATACAGCATCTATAAGATAACTTCCATCTTGAGAGTTTTTTCTGACTTCCGTATGATATCCCCGATCTCTCTTGATCTTTAACTCAATACATAAATCAATAGGGTCTTTCAAATTAGCTATAGGTTGTGTCGTATCAACGATTTCTACGGAAGGTGGTAAGATTATATCTTGAGCAGTTATGTATCTAGGACCTTTGACGCAAATTAATGCGTCTCTAACTCCATAGAGATTACTTCTCAATACAATTTCTTTCAAATTTAGTAAAATTTCTTGTATGGATTCTTCAATACCTACTATTGTAGAATATTCGTGTGGCACGTTCCAAAATTTTGCGCGTGTGATACATGTTCCTTCTATTTCTCCAAGTAAAGCTCTTCGCAAGGCAATACCGACAGTATCTGCTTGACCTTTTCTAAGTGGGGACAGAATGAAACGACCATAATAAAGACGCTTACTATCTACTCTTGATTCAACACACTTCCACTGTAGTGTTTGGGTGGATCCTGTTACCTCCTCTCGAACCATAATAGATTAGTATTTATTTGATCATTGAATAGTTTATTTCTCTTGAAAGCGGTTTAATTCTTTTACAGACGTCTTTTTTTAGGAGGTCGACATCCATTATGTGGCATAGGTGTTACATCGCGTATACAACTTAACCGTACACCACTTTTAGCAATGGCTCGTAATGCGGCATCTCTTCCGCTACCAGCCCCTTTTACCATAACTTCTGCTCGTTGCAAACCCACTGTACGAATAGCATCTATTGCTGTTCTTTGACCAGCATAGGGTGATGCTTTTCTTGAGCTTTTGAATCCACAAGTACCTGCGGAGGACCAGAAAACCACCCGACCTTGTGGGTCTGTAACAGTTATAATGGTATTGTTGAAACTGGCTTGAACATGAATAACTCCTTTTGTTATTCTACGTGCACTCTTCCGTAAACTAAAACGGGCATTCCTACGCAAACCAATACGCACTTTCTTACGTGAACCTATTTTTGGTATAGCTTTTGTCATATTTTATTATCTCATAAATATGAGTTAGAAATAACAAAAAGAAAAAAAGATACAAAGATATCCGTTTCAGGGTTAAATATATCCTTTACTTTCATTTTTTGATTTGGAATTTGGACATTTCTGTGGGTACTTTTCTTTACTTTTTAGAAAGGAAAGCTCCTTTTTTGAAAGATTACCCCTGTCGTTGTTTATGCTTCGGATTGGAACAAATAACTCTAATTCGCCCACGCCTACGAATCAGTCGACATTTTGTACAAATTTTACGAACGGAAGCTCTTATTTTCATATTTAGGTATTCCTTTCTTAAACTATAAATCTACTCTTTTGGAAAAAATAAGCCTCCTCACTTAAATTTGGAAATTTGGAATTTATTATCCTAGAAAAACCTAATCCTTTGAATCTTTGGTATCCTTCGAGTCTTCGGTACGCTTCGAATCCTTATGGGGAAGTCTATAAATTATACGCCCCTTACTTGAATCATAACGACTTACTTCAATTTTGACTCTATCCCCCATCAATATTCGTATAGAACTGGACCGTATTTTTCCTGAAATATAGCCCAGGATCATGGTGTCATTCTCTAAAAGAACTCGGAACATTCCGTTGGGTAGGGCTTCCGTAACTAAACCCTCGAAAGTAACTTTTGCTTCTCTCGGGTTTTTTTTTTCTCTCCTATTTTTTTTTTCTGTCATATTTTTTTCTCCTATTTTTCTATTTGCATTTTCAAAATAGGAAGTTCGAGATAGAATTCAGGTACTATAGGTGGGGCTATTACCATATATAACATAAGACTTCTCCCCCAATTCTCTTTAGTCGAGCTTCTCGATCTGTTATTATACCTTGAGAAGTAGAAAGAATAGCAATTCCCATTCCGCCCAAAATCTTAGGAATTCCTTGATAGTTAGCATAAATTCGTAAGCCAGGTCGGCTGATACGCTTTAAAAAGGTTCTAGTTCTATATATTCCCTTTCTAGTCCTTCTCTTTTGATGTCGCAAAGTTGAAACCAAGAAATATCTGTTACTTTCTTGATGTTTCCGAACACTTTCAATAAAACCCTCTCGTAGAAGTATTTTAACAATGTTTTCCGTAATATTTGTAGATACTACTCGAACAGTTCCCTTTTTACTCATGTCTGCGTTTCTTATAGAGGTTAGTAAATCAGCAATAGTGTCTTTGCCCATAAGACTCTAATTCTAGGTTCCTCCCAATTTTTAGATAATCAACATGTTTTCCTTTTTCTTTTTATTTTGGATTTTAAAGCATATACGTAAAACACAATCTACTAATTTTTTCTTTGATCTATATCTCAGCTGCTAGTATTTATAATACTTCAGGAGCTAACGAAACTATTTTAGTAAAATTTAATTCTCTCAATTCCTCGGCAATTGCGCCAAAAACTCGAGTTCCTTTTGGATTTCCTTTTTGATCAATGATAACTGCTGCATTGTCATCATAGCGTATTATTATACCGTCTTTACATTTTAATTCTTTACATGTACGTACAATTACAGCTCGAATTACTTCCGATCTTTCTAAAGGCATTTGGGGCACTGCGTCTTTGATTACAGCAACAATAACATCACCAATACGAGCATATCGCTGATTACCAGCAGCTCCTATGACTCGAATACACATCAATTTTCGAGCTCCACTGTTATCCGCTACATTTAAAAGGGTCTGAGGTTGAATCATATTATTTGGATTTCAATTTGTTATTTCACTGCAAAGGAATAAAAGATATATTGTCTCCCCAGACCGGATTTTTTATCTTTAATACTCCTTTTTTTGGGGGGTCTATATCTCTAATCTAAGAAATTGGCTTCGTATAGGCATTTTACTGGCAGCTATGGAGATAGCTGCTCTAGCTATAGTTTCAGATACTCCGCTCATTTCATAAAGTATTCGACCTGGTTTAACAACGGCTACCCAATATTCGGGGGCTCCCTTTCCCGAGCCCATACGTGTTTCTGTGGGTCTTAATGTAACCGGTTTGTCGGGAAATATACGTACCCATAGTTTTCCACCACGACGTGCATATCGTGTCATTGCTCTTCGTCCTGCTTCTATCTGTCTCGCTGTAATCCAAGCGGGTTCAAGTACTTGAAGAGCATATCTACCAAAACAAATACGATTACCTCGGCAGGATTTTCCCTTCATTCTTCCTCTATGTTGTTTACGAAATCTAGTTCTTTTGGGGTTATAGTCGATGGTTTTTTTAGTTCCATCTCTACTGCAAAACTGGACATGAGAGTTTCTTCTCATCCAGCTCCTCGCGAATGAAATGAGAAAGCGTGCAAATTTCTCTAATTCCATAATATTCAAAAATATTACGGATAGATACACAATTTGTAAATAATGTAATCCATTTTTTTATTTTATAAGGAATATCCTTATTTTTACTCTTATTGAATCATAGTCTTATTGAATCATAGTAAAGTATTCTAATCCAATAAGGATTTCGCGTGCGAATATTTACTCTTTCTTGTCTTATTTGTTAATTTATAACCTTATCAAATAAAGCAAATTTTTTGGTTTGTTCCGCCATCCCACCCAATGAAGTATTAGGATTCTTTTCAATAAAATCAATCCTATGCAGTCATAGGTTTTGTCGTTCCCACAGCTTCTCCTTTAATGGTTAGGTTTAAATTCTGCAATGGAGCTTCCAAACTTTTCGAGTTAATTTTCTCAGTTTTATTAACCAGGGCTCCTCTTTATTATTGCTTTTAATTTTTATTTATTGTTTCACAAAATTACAATTTTTAATTCTTTCTTATTTTTATTATTTTATTATATTGATGCTTTATCACATTGCCTTTTATGATGTAATTCATAGACCATACACATTGGAATCTTATATCTTTATTATTCTTTCTATCTATCATCCCTCCTTTTATCCACATCCCTTTAGTTTTGTTTCACAACCTAGAATCCGGTTTCTTTTTTAGAGAAAAAAAAAATGCAGTTGCTACAACTATATGATAGATCTACTCATTTATGATAGATGTATTTATTCACATAGTGACTGTTTCTTTGTTAGGATCTCGACAATACGAAGCAATAGGTTGGTTATTAGTTAATTTTCTATAATTACTAAATTTTTTTCTATTTTTAGTAGGGTTCGCTCAATTTTTTTGTTTTTTTTTTTATTTCCTTTTTTGACCCTAAAGAAAAAACTAACGAGTCACACACTAAGCATAGCAATTATATTAAAAGATTTCTCGATTTTCATTAAATCTTATAGAAAGAGGTATAATTTCTTCTTTTTTCTGGGATTTTTGGAAAAATAATGCTCTTGTCTTTTTTATTCTATCGCTGGCCAGAATGAGAAGACAAGGTTAGTTATTCTTCTTCTACGAATATCCAAATTTTTACACCTAATACTCCATAGATAGTTCGAATTGGATAGCAGCAATAATCAATTTTAGCACGAATTGTTTGGAGGGGAAGTCTACCCTTTTTGATGCATTCGGCCCGTGCAATTTCTTTCCCTCCTAGACGGCCCGCAATTTTTATTTTTACTCCCTTTATATCTGCTTTTTTAGTTAATTCAATGGCTTTTTTCATTGCCTTTCGAAATGAAACTCTATTTTTTAATTGAAAAGCTATATATTCCGCAAGAATGTTAGGTTGTCTATAAGGTTCTTTAACTTTTTCGATAGCAATATTAAGTCTCTGGTTTACAGAATTCACTTCCTTTTGGATATCTTTCTCTAATTCTTCGATTGCTCCTTTTTTCTTTAATAAATTTGGGAATCCAATATGGATTATAACGTGAATTGTATCGATTTCTTTTTGAATTTCTATATGTGTAATTACTTCGGAACTTGAGTCTGATTCTATTTTTCTATTCGAGCTTTTTTTCCTATTCTTTTGTATATAGTTCTTGATACAATTCCGTATTTTTTTATCTTCTTGTAGACCTTCAGAATAATTTTTTGGTTGTGCAAACCAAAAGGAATGGTGATTTTTGGTTGTACCAAGTCTGAAACCGAGTGGATTTATTTTTTGTCCCATATTTTTCTATTCTATTTTTTTTTTTATTGGGAATCGAAATCTTAGGTTGATCCAAAAGTTATTTAGATTTCTTTACTATATTTAGTACAATTGTTATATGACACATGGTTTTTTTTATAGGATAACCACGTCCTCGAGCCCGAGGTCTGAATTTTTTCATAATAGTACTCCTATTCACTTCGGCTTTTGTTATGAATAAATTAGCTTTGTCGAAATCCCTATAATGAGTAGCATTCGCTGCTGCCGAATAAACCAACTTTAAGATGGGATAAGATGCTCGATAAGGCATGAGGTTCAGTATCATAAGGGTTTCCTCGTAGTAACGCCAGCGAATCTCATCAAGAACTCTTTGTGCTTTAAAAACGGACATATGTATGCGTTTTTGTGCTTTGAAAACCCGTTCGAACTTAAGTAGACGATCGGTTGGAACTTTTCTTGCGAGTTTCCGTAGCCCGTTCTTCTTCTTCTTTATCCTAGGGATATACTTTACCAATTTGAAACTTGTCATAAATAAGGTTATTCCCCGCCTATCTTTACTTTATTTGAATCCTATAAATTTTG